GTTCAATGTTAGCCAGATTAGTCAACATTTATATGTTTCGATGCAACAACAAGATGTTATTTGTAACAAGTAGTTTTGTTGGTTGGTTAATTGGTCACATTTTATTCATGAAATGTGTTGGCTTGGTATTAGTCTGGATACGGCAAAATTTTTCTATTCGATCGATTATTCGATCGAATACGTACCTTCTTAATGTACTTATTCTATCTAATAAGTACCTTAATGGAATTATTAGATCTAAGAGGTATAAGAAGTACAAGGACTCTGTGTCAGAATTGAAGTACCTTGTGTCAGAATTGAAGTACTTTGTGTTAGACTTGATAGATTCTATGGATCGAATCTTTAGTATTCTCTTATTTATTAGCTGCGTCTACTCTTTAGGCAGAATGCCGTCACCCATTTTTAGTAGGAAACTGCAAGAAACCTCAAAAACGATAGAAAGGGGGGAAAGTGAGAAAGAAAGAGATGTAGAAATAGAAACAACTTTCAAAACGAGGGGGACTAAACAGGAACAAGAGGGATTCACCGAAGAAGATCCTTCTCCTTCCCTTTTTTCGGAAGAAAGGGAGGATCCGGACAAAATCGATGAAACGGAAAGGATCCGAGTGAATGGAAAGGACAAAACAAAGGATGAATTCCACTTTCACTTAAAAGAAGAAGATAAAGACCTCTTCTGGTTTGAAAAACCCCCTGTGAGTCTTCTTTTCGACTATAAACGATGGAATCGTCCATTGCGATATATAAAAAATTATCGATTCGAACATGCTGTAAGAAATGAAATGTCACAATATTTTTTTTATACATGTCAAAGTGATGGAAAACGAAGAATTTCTTTTACATATCCATCCAGTTTATCAGCTTTTTTTGAAATGCTACGACAAAAAATGTATTTTTATTTTTTTACAACAAAAAAATTCGTCTGTGATGAACTGGATAAATTCTTCTATGATGAACTGCATAATTATTATTGTTGGATTTATACCAACGAAAAAAAATGGAGGAGCCTAAGGAACGAGTTTAGAGATAGAATTGAAGCCCTAGACAGAGGATCTCCTTATCTGGATGTACTCGAAAAAAAGACTCGATTATGCAATAATCAAACTAAAGAAGAATACTTGCCTAAAATATATGATCCTCTCTTAAACGGATCCTATCGTGGAATAATTCTAAAATTTTATTTACCTTCAATCCTAAATGAAACTGCAGTCAAAAATTCGATAGAGACAAATTTTATAAATAAACTCAATAAAGTTCATAGTATCCTTCTTTTTAAGGGTAAGGGACTTAATGTTCATAATTTTGAAGAATTGTACCAGAAATTGGAAGGGAAAATAGCTACATTGGAAGAGAAATTGGTCCAGAAATTGGACCAGAAATTGGAAGAGAAATTGGGACAGAAAATATATACATTGGATAAAAAATCATTAGCAAGAGAATTGAGTCTTTTAATCGATGAATTTGCTGAAGAATCAACATCCAATTTGAAAGGAATTTCTGTATTTCCGGAACAAAGACGAATTGATTCAGAAGATCCAGAAAAAGTTTTGAAATTTTTAATCGCAAGAGTCATAATTGATCCCATCATTCAAACAATATGCGATACAGTTATAATTCCTCCCATGGAAAAAACAACTCGAAAAAAATCGATTGGAATAAATAAAAAAGTCCCCCGATGGTCATACAAATTATTCAGCGAGGTAGAACAACTCGGAAAAACTGCAACAACGGAAGAGGGGGAAGAGTGGATAGTAGATCATCAAATTCGCTCGAGGAAAGCGAAACGTATAGTTCTTTTTACGCAGGGTCCAGAGAATGCCGACCCTAGTATCAAAACTATGACGAAGCCTGATGAAATAGAAGAAGTGGATATGATAGATTATCCCTATGAAGCGGATTTTCGTCGAGACATAATCACAGGTTCTATGCGTGTTCAAAGACGTAAAACCCTTACGGGGAAAATGTTTCCCTTATATCCGTATTCCCCACTTTTTTTCGACAGAGTAGGATTTTCTTGGGATGTTCTTTTCGAACCATCCATATTATCAGTAATTGAGATTTCCGACCTAATACAAGACATTTTTAGAAAGGGTATAAAAGGAAGCGTAGCAAAAAGAATAAAGAGGTTGAAAAAAAAAAAAAAAATGTACATGGAGGAAAACAAAAGCTACGAAGAAATTCACAAAGAAGTCAATGAAATGGAAGAGGGGCGGGACGGGCAGACGGAAATGGAACGAATAGAAAGGACACGAGAAAAAATATCAGACCTCTATGATATCCTTATTTATGCTCATGGAATAAGAGCTTTTATTTTACTAATTCAGTCGAGGCTTAGACAATCTATTGTATTACCTTCATTGATACTAGCTAAAAATATTGTCCGTTTCTTATTACGCCAAGAGTCCGAGTGGGGGCAGGATATAAGGGAGATGAATAGAGAAGTGTATGTTATATGCACCTATAATGGTATGCCAGTACTAGAACCAGGAAGAAACGGAATTTTTCCTCAAAACTGGGCTACAGAGGGTATACAAATAATGATACGATTTCCTTTCCGTCTGAAACCTTGGCACCGATCTAAGATACGACCTTCTCGCAGGGATCCAAATCCAAAGCAGGAAAGTCCTGCTGCTTTTTTAACGATTTGGGGACTGGAAACTGACCGTCCTTTTGGTTCTCCTCTCGTAGGACTTGGTATTTTGTTTTGTTATTATTTTGGACCCCCTTTGAAAAAACTCCAAAAAGCAATTATAAAATGGAGTTTTTGGGTTCTAAAAAGTTTCAAAGAAAGAACAAAATTTTTGTTTCTAAAGGTCCAAAAAGAACCAAAAAAATTGAGAGAGGATTCGAGTGAAATAAAAAAAGATTCTATAAAAAAGAATCAGATTATTCATGAATCATCCATTCAAACCCGATCTATGGATTGGACAAATTATTCACTGACAGAAATACAAATGAAAGATCTGACTGATAGAACAAGCACAATCAGAAATCAAATAGAAAGAATTACAAAAGACAAGAAAAATGGATTTCGAACTCTAAAAATAAATATGAGTCCTAACAAAACAAGTTATGGTGCTCAAAAATTAGCATCACTAAAAAATATTTTTCAGATATTCAAAAGAAGAAATGATCGATTAATCCGTAAATCACATTCTTTTTTAAAATGGATCGTGGAAAGGATATACACGGATATCGTTCTAGAGAGCTTTCCATATATCATTAATCGTCTTACTAATAGTCTTTATAGGCCCATGATCATTATAAAACTTTTTCGTAAATTCAAAAATATATATATTTTTGATACAAAAGAGAAAAAGATAATTGAGCGTATTTCAACTATACAAAAAAAACTTTCACCTTCTCGTATTCGTCATAAGATTCAGACGAAGTCGGAGGTTTCTTTTAAATTATCCCTCGTGTCACAGGCCTATGTATTTTACAAATTATCACAAACCCAGGTTATTAACTTGTATAAGTTAAGATCTGTCCTTCAATATGACGGAGCATCTTTATTTCTTAAAAATGAAATAAAAGATTCTTTTCGAAGACAAGGAATAATTTCTTCCGAATTAAAGCATAAGAAACTTCAGAATTCTGGAATGAATCAATGGAAAAATTGGTTAAAGAGTCATTATCCATACGATTTATCTGAGCTAAAATGGTCTAAATTAGTACCGCAAAAATGGCGAAATAGAGTCAATCAACATTGTAGGGTTGAAAATCAAAATTTAATCAAACGGGATTCATCTGAAAGAGAGGAAAAGGTTTCGTTATTGCTAAATAAAAATGATCATTTTCAAAAAATGTATAGATATGATCTTTTAGCATATCAATCGATTTATTATGAAGATAAGAAGGACTCATATAATTACAACATACATAAACCGAAATTTGTTGATATGGGGGGGAGTATCCCTATTACGAATTTTATAAGAAAAGATTATTTTATGTATATAAAAAATCCAGATAGAAAATTTTTTGATACGAAAGGTCTTTTTTATCTCAAAATTAATAAAGATAAAGAAATCAACCCATCCAATCAAAAGGGTTTCTTTTCTTTTTTTGATTGGATGGGAATGAATGAAGAAAGACTAAACCGTCCTGTATCGAAGCCGATACCTTGGTTATTCCCACAATTTGAGTTATTTTTTAATGTATATAAAATGAAACCCGGGTTTATACCAATTCATTCACTTATTTTTCATTTTAATGAAGATGTTAGTCAAAATCAAAATATCACTAAAAAGAAAAAAGGGGATCTTATACTATCAAATGAAAAAGAAAAAAAAACCATAGGTCAAAGAGATCTCGCATCAGATGCCCAAAACCGAGGGAACCCTGAATCTGTTCTCTCAAACCAACAAAAATATATGGAAGAACTTTATACGAAATCAGATATGAAAATGGGTAGAACGAAAAATCAACCCAAAAGCATTTGGACTTGGGAAATAGACTTAGATGCGTTCATGAAAGGATCTTTTGCTTTGCAACTGAAATGGCTGCTGAGCCCTTTTACTATGGAATTATTCGATTATGCGCTGTCCGTACTTGAATGGGAAAAGGAAAGCAGAATGACAACAAAGTTTGGTTTCGGCTTTATTAAGAAGGAGGAGTTAACTCTGGATCCAATGCTAATCCGGGATTTGAATCTTTCAAAAATCCTAAAAGAGGGAATATTTATTATCGAACCAGTTCGTATACCTGTAAAACATAATGTAGAATTTATTATGTATCAAACCATAAGGATTTCTTTGGTTCATGAGATTAAACAAAAAAAGAATCAAAAAAGATACAGAGAAAATATGGATAAGAATCATTTTGAGGAATCGATTGCAAGACATCAAATGATGACGAAAAATAGAAACAAAAATCATTATGATTTGCTTGTTCCTGAAAATATTTTATCGTCTAGACGGCGTAGAGAATTGAGAATTCTAAGTTGTTTCAATTCAAGGAATAGTAATTGTGTGGATAAAAATGCAGTATTTTGCAATGGGAACAAGGTAAAAACCTGTGGTCAATTTTTGGATGAAAGCAAAGATCTTGATAGAGATAAAATGAAATTAATTAAATTAAAATTCTTCCTTTGGCCCAATTATCGATTAGAAGATTTAGCTTGTATGAATCGCTATTGGTTTGATACTAATAATGGTAGTCGTTTCAGTATGTTAAGGATACATATGTATCCACGATTGAAAATTGATTGATGATACAATTGTCTTCTCCTACCATATATATCGGGTGGATAAATAGCTGCGCACATGCCTTGTCTTACATCCTTTTTTGATACATGAATACTAATTCAATGACGTATCAATTAGATCATAAAATGAATCAATAAGGAAATTCGGATTGATTATTGTGTAGACCAGATCAAAATACCTCGCATTATTATTACTGATCAGTAAAATTCATATTCGTAAAATAAAAAGAGTAAATTAATAAAAAAATTGACGAAGTTATATATATTTATATGGATTGCTATAATTATGACAAAAAATGCATTCATCTCAGTTATTTCGCAAGAAGAAAAGAAGGGATCTGTTGAATTTCAAGTATTCTGTTTCACCAATAAGATACGAAGACTTAGCTCACATTTAGAATTACACAAAAAAGACTATTCATCTCAGAGAGGTTTACGGAAAATTTTGGGAAAACGTCAACGACTTCTGGCTTATTTTTCAAAAAAAAATAGAGTACATTATAAAGAATTAATCAGTCAATTGAATATTCGAGAAATAAAAAAACGTTAATTTGAACAATTTTTTCTTTGATTTAGTCGATCTTCAATTTTGATGAACTTCTTTTCGTTTTCAGCAATTCATGGAAGAAGAAATACGGAAAAACTTATGACTGGACCGATTACAAGAAAAGATCTAATGATAATCAATATGGGGCCTCACCACCCATCAATGCATGGCGTTCTTCGACTTATTGTTACTTTAGATGGCGAAGATGTTATTGACTGTGAACCGATACTAGGTTATTTGCACAGAGGAATGGAAAAAATTGCGGAAAACCGAACAATTATACAATATTTGCCTTATGTAACACGTTGGGATTATTTAGCTACTATGTTTACAGAAGCAATAACTATAAATGCACCGGAACAATTAGGAAATATTCAAGTACCTAAAAGGGCTAGCTATATCCGAGTTATTATGTTGGAGTTGAGTCGTATAGCTTCTCATTTATTATGGCTTGGGCCTTTTATGGCGGATATTGGCGCACAGACCCCCTTCTTCTACATTTTCAGAGAAAGAGAATTGATATATGATTTATTCGAAGCTGCCACTGGCATGAGAATGATGCATAATTATTTTCGTATCGGAGGGGTCGCGGCCGATCTACCTTACGGCTGGATAGATAAATGTTTGGATTTTTGTGAGTATTTTTTAACAGCAATTGCTGAATATCAAAAGCTTATTACGCGAAATCCTATTTTTTTAGAACGCGTCGAGGGGGTGGGCATTATTGGCGGAGAAGAGGCAATAAATTGGGGATTATCAGGACCAATGTTACGGGCTTCCGGAATACAATGGGATCTTCGTAAAGTTGATCATTATGAATGTTATGAAGAATTTGATTGGGAAGTTCAATGGCAGAACGAGGGCGATTCATTAGCTCGTTATTTAATCCGAATTGGAGAAATGGTAGAATCTGTCAAAATTATTCAACAAGCTCTAGAAGGAATTCCGGGGGGGCCCTATGAGAATTTAGAAATCCGACGCTTTAATAGAGTAAGAGATCCTGAGTTGAATAATTTTGAATATCGATTCATTAGTAAAAAACCGTCTCCCACTTTTGAGTTATCGAGACAAGAACTTTATGTAAGAGTCGAAGCGCCAAAGGGCGAGTTGGGAATTTTTTTGATAGGAGATCAGAGTGCTTTTCCATGGAGATGGAAAATTCGCCCGCCGGGTTTTATCAATTTACAAATTCTTCCTCAGTTAGTTAAAAGAATGAAATTGGCTGATATTATGACAATACTAGGTAGCATAGATATCATTATGGGAGAAATTGATCGTTGAAATGATAATTGATACAACAGGAGTACAAGCTATCAATTCTTTTTCTATATTGGAATCTTTAAAAGAAGTCTATGGAACTATATGTATACTTGTACCTGTTTTGATTCTTATTTTGGGAATCACAATAGGTGTACTAGTAATTGTGTGGTTAGAAAGAGAAATATCCGCAGGGATACAACAACGTATTGGACCTGAATATGCCGGCCCCTTGGGAATTCTTCAAGCCCTAGCAGATGGAACAAAACTACTTTTCAAAGAGAACCTTCTTCCAGCAAGAGGAGATAGGGGTTTATTTAGTGTTGGACCTTCCATAGCAGTCATATCAATTCTACTAAGTTATTCAGTAATTCCTTTTAGCTATCGACTTATTCTAGTCGATCTCAGTAATGGTGTTTTTTTATGGATCGCCATTTCAAGTATTGCTCCCATTGGACTTCTTATGTCAGGATATGGATCAAATAATAAATATTCTTTTTTAGGCGGTCTACGGGCTGCTGCCCAATCTATTAGTTATGAAATACCATTAACTCTATGCGTGTTATCAATATCTCTACGTGTGATTCGTTGAGGCATACATTTTCCACAATTTATTTTCTTTCGAGAGTTTTCTAAGAATGAATTCAAATACATTGAATAGATAACTTTCTTTTTTATTCAACCTCCGGGTTGATGAACTAAACCAGATAGTTAGATGAGTGAAAGAAAACAGCTTCGAAATTCGCAGTAAAAAGATTGAGTCTCATTTCCTATGTACAAGAATTAGGCCAAAGTTAATATATATATATAGAATCAATAAAAAAAAAATATTTACCCCAAGACTGGTTGATTAGTTATCATGGCTTGGAGCGGGTTAAACAGATCCATTCTTTGGAGTTCCTACTATCGTTTGTATGTATTACTATACACGATACCAATTGTCGAAAAGATTGAGCAAAACAGAGTGGATGGTTAGAAACACCAAGGTACACAAAGGATTAGTAATAGATATTTTCTAAGTTATCGGAAAAATTTTTACATAAACGAAATACTAATTGGGGCTTTAAATTAGTAGAAATGATCAAGTAGTACTCCCCATAATTCCGATCCAGAGTATGCTGCTATCCACCGATAAAGTGAATGACTATCAGGAACGAAGTAATCCTTTACTTCTTTTTTTTTGCTAAAAAAGGAAGAAAAAATAGAAAGAATGTAATTGCAAAATTGTTTCTTATTCTTGCTTTCCTATAACTGTATTAAGATTAAGAAAGCTACACTTCATGTCATGCTTCATGTGAATTTCTTTTCCTAATAAAAAAAGATAGGGTGAGATATCTATTAATATTTCTAAAAAAAAAAGAGTATTTAAAGTAAAGGATGAGATCAATTCAGAAGCTCTTTAGTATAGCTAGTATAGCAGACAGAATTCCGTTGGTCTAATTCGGGACCTTTCAATTACTTTTGAATCTATCTATCCTACAAAAAGTTCAAGATTAAAGAATATCGAAGCAGTCCTTAGATTTATGTGGGACCCTCGAGGAGCCGTATGAGGTGAAAATCTCATGTACGGTTCTGTAATAGCGATGATAACAGTGATCTTATCGCCGACTAGAATTATCTAACAGTTTAAGTACAGTTGATATAGTTGAGGCACAGTCCAAATATGGTTTGTGGGGGTGGAATTTGTGGCGTCAACCTATCGGGTTTCTCGTTTTTCTAATTTCTTCTCTAGCCGAATGCGAAAGATTGCCTTTTGATTTACCAGAAGCAGAGGAAGAATTAGTAGCGGGTTATCAAACAGAATATTCAGGTATTAAATTTGGTTTATTTTATGTTGCTTCCTATCTAAATCTACTAGTTTCTTCATTATTTGTAACAGTTCTTTACTTGGGAGGCTGGAATTTCTCTATTCCGTACCTATTCGTTCCTGACCTTTTTGGAATAAAAGCAAAGGATGAAGTTTTGGGAACAACAATTGGTATTTTCATTACACTAGCGAAAACTTTTTTGTTCTTGTTCATTTCTATCACAACAAGATGGACCTTACCTAGACTACGAATGGACCAATTATTAAATCTTGGATGGAAATTTCTTTTACCTATTTCTTTAGGTAATTTATTATTAACAACTTCTTCCCAACTCCTTTCACTATAATATAAACAAAATATAAGATTTTCTATTAATTAGTAACTAGATTGATAACTTGTCCCAAACAAGAGAAAGAAACAAACAATTTTTTTTTTCGATATTTAGGATATGTTCCCTATGGTAACCGGGTTCCTGAATTATGGTCAACAAACAGTACAGGCCGCTAGGTACATTGGTCAAGGTTTTCTGATTACCTTATCCCATGCGAATCGTTTACCTGTAACTATTCAATACCCTTATGAAAAATTGATCACATCAGAACGTTTTCGTGGTCGAATCCACTTTGAATTCGATAAATGCATTGCTTGCGAGGTATGTGTTCGTGTCTGTCCTATAGATCTACCTGTTGTAGATTGGAAATTGGAAACGGATATTCGAAAGAAACGATTACTTAATTATAGTATTGATTTCGGAATCTGTATATTTTGTGGTAATTGCGTTGAGTATTGCCCAACAAATTGTTTATCAATGACTGAAGAATATGAGCTTTCTACGTATGATCGTCATGAATTAAATTATAATCAAATTGCTTTAGGCCGTTTACCAATATCAATAATTGACGATTATACAATTCGAACTATCTTGAATTGGCCTAAATTCAATAAAAAAGAAATACCTTGATAAATTCAAGAACCCTTTTTTATTTTATGAATCTAAATTTACCAGGTTTTTTATTTGTGAATAACTAAACTAAAAATAACAACTATTGATCTAATTGGTTCATGAAAATTCCAGATTTACCTGGAATTTTTTTTTATGTAATGATTTCAACTAGATTCGAACTAGCCTTTCAGATAACGAATGTGCTTAGTACACTAACTGTACCTACATCAATTCGTATCCATTAGAATTGCATTCAACTAGGAACGTATCTTAATCTTAAATAGACCAACTTAACTTATTTTCTCCTGGTCAGTTCAATAAGATCATGAAAGAGTCTGATTTTTTATATCTTTTTTTTCATCGAATGGATTTACCTGGACCAATACATGATTTTCTTTTAGTCTTTCTGGGATCAGGTCTTATATTAGGAGGCCTAGGAGTGATATTATTTACCAATCCCATTTTTTCTGCTTTTTCGTTGGGATTGGTTCTTGTTTGTATATCTTTATTCTATATTCTAGCAAACTCTCAGTTTGTAGCTTCTGCACAACTCCTTATTTACGTAGGAGCTATAAATGTTTTAATCATATTTGCTGTAATGTTCATCAACGAGTTAGAATATGACACAAATTTTCGTCTTTGGACTCTTGGGGACGGAATTACTTTGTTAGTTTGTACCAGTATTTTTTTTTTTTAATTACTACTATTCTAAATACGTCATGGTATGGAATTATTTGGACTACAAAATTAAACCAGATTATAGAACAAGATTTGATAAGTAATAGTCAACAAATTGGAATTCATTTATCAACAGATTTTTTTCTCCCGTTTGAACTCATTTCGATAATTCTTTTAGTTGCTTTGATAGGTGCAATTGCCGTGGCTCGTCAATAAGATTCAAAATCTTTAAAAGCGTCACTCCAAATCAAACTTTATTCCGTTTCTCTTTTATCGGATCCATTTCCATTCAATTCTAGTTGAATTGTTGTATAATAGAAAATAGAAATGTCACTCTATTACTAACATACTTGCTTCTTTGCTCTGTATTTGTTTGTTCTATTCGAGTTAATTAAATTTTTGTTCATATTGAAATGACTCAAGATTGCCAAGGAGTTGCTAAATGATGCTCGAACATGTACTTGTTTTGAGTGCCTATTTATTTTCTATCGGTATATATGGATTAATCACAAGCCGAAATTTAGTTAAAGCTCTTATGTGTCTTGAACTTATATTGAATGCGGTTAATCTTAATTTCGTAACATTTTCTGACTTTTTTGATAGTCGTCAACTAAAAGGAAACATTTTCTCCATTTTTGTTATAGCTATTGCAGCCGCTGAAGCAGCTATTGGACTGGCTATCGTTTCGGCAATTTATCGTAACAGAAAATCAACTCGTATTAATCAGTCTAATTTGTTGAATAAGTAGTAATAATATTTTTATTATAGAAATTGGAATAGTTATCAATTCAAATTCGATTACTGGGTATGTATGTAGAATCTTCAAAAATGTAGGAAATCAAAGTATTTTGGACCTCTTTTCTAAACCGACCCAGAAATAAGTTGATTCGACAAATTCTGGTGAATCATCGATTCGTCTGGTCTTTGCATATGTAATTCATTTACATACAATACAGGATTATACTAGATCGAAAATTTATTAGATTCAAAAACAAAAAAAAGGTATAGATCCAATGTCACATTCAGTAAAGATTTATGATACATGTATAGGATGTACTCAATGTGTCCGAGCCTGCCCCACAGATGTATTAGAAATGATACCTTGGGACGGGTGTAAAGCTAAACAAATAGCTTCCGCTCCAAGAACAGAGGACTGTGTTGGTTGTAAGAGATGCGAATCCGCTTGTCCAACCGATTTTTTGAGTGTTCGAGTTTATTTATGGCATGAAACAACTCGCAGTATGGGTCTAGCTTATTGATACGTTCCAGAAAACCCCACCCGAATACTTTTGATTTTTGTTTACCGACAAAAACCCGCGCTCGACTCGAAATGAAATATATATCTTATTTTGTTCTTATTCGAGTACGGGTTTTTTAGTTCAAGTGTATTTTGTCTTTACCACGACTTATTTTCCTTGGTTAACCTTAATTGTAGTTTTGCCTTTATTTGCGGGTTCATTAATTTTCTTTCTACCTCATAGGGGTAATAAGGTAATTAGGTGGTATACTATGTGTATTTGTATATTAGAATTTCTCCTAACAACCTATGTATTCTGTTATCATTTCCAACCAGACGATCCATTAATACAATTGGCCGAAGATTATAACTGGATTCGTTTTTTTGATTTCCACTGGCGATTGGGAATAGACGGGCTTTCTATAGGACCCGTTTTACTGACGGGATTCATCACAACTTTAGCTACTTTAGCGGCTTGGCCAGTTACTCGGGATTCCAGATTATTCCATTTCTTGATGTTAGCAATGTATAGTGGTCAAATAGGATTATTTTCTTCTCGAGACCTTTTACTTTTTTTTCTAATGTGGGAATTAGAATTAATTCCCGTTTATTTACTTTTATCGATATGGGGAGGAAAGAAACGTCTATACTCAGCTACAAAGTTTATTTTGTACACTGCAGGGGGTTCCGTTTTTCTGTTAATGGGAGTTTTGGGTATCGGGTTATATGGTTCTAATGAACCAACATTAAATTTGGAAACGTTAGCTAATCAATCGTATCCTGTGGGATTAGAAATAATATTCTATATTGGATTTCTTATTGCTTTTGCTGTCAAATCGCCGATTATACCTCTACATACATGGTTACCGGATACCCATGGAGAAGCACATTATAGTACTTGTATGCTTTTAGCCGGAATCCTATTAAAAATGGGAGCATATGGGTTGGTTCGGATCAATATGGAATTATTACCGCACGCCCATTCTATAGTTTCTCCTTGGTTGATGATAGTAGGCACAATACAAATAATCTATGCAGCTTCAGCATCTCCGGGGCAACGTAATTTAAAAAAAAGAATAGCATATTCCTCTGTATCTCATATGGGTTTCATAATTATAGGAATTAGTTCCATAACCGATACAGGACTCAACGGAGCCATTTTACAAATAATCTCTCATGGATTTATTGGTGCTGCGCTTTTTTTCCTAGCGGGAACGAGTTATGATAGAATACGTCTTGTTTATCTCGACGAAATTGGCGGAATAGCCATTTCAATGCCAAAAATATTCGCACTCTTCAGTACTTTTTCGATGGCTTCCCTTGCGTTACCGGGCATGAGTGGTTTTTTTGCTGAATTAATAGTATTTTTTGGAATAATTACCAGCCAAAAATATTTTTTAATGTCAAAATTCCTAATTACTTTTGGCATGGCAATTGGAATGATATTAACTCCTATTTATTTATTATCTATGTTACGCCAAATGTTCTATGGATACAAGTTATTAAATAGTGCAAACTCTTCGTTTTTTGATTCGGGTCCGAGAGAGTTATTTGTTTCACTCGCTATCTTTCTACCAGTAATAGGTATTGGCATTTACCCAGATTTCGTTCTCTCACTATCAGTTGATAAGGTAGAAGCTATTCTATTAAATTTTTTTTATAGATAGTTTCCATTTGAATTGAAAAATCTTTTTTACGTAACGAAAAAAAAGGAATTGGAATTTAAATCGGATAGTTTGACGCTTGTGAGAACCATTTCAATCAAGTAGTATAGTGATTCAAATGGTTCTCGACGAGGCTTGCTGATTTTATATGTATATGCGATATACCCTGTTCTGTGGTTGTATTCGTCAGGTTAGGTCCTTTTTTCAATTCAATTTAGGTGCTTTTTAATATAAATGAACCATAACTATGTAATCCTATTCCTAATAGATTGACCCCAAAATAGCATATCCAAATTATAAAAAATCCTATGGAAGCCACAATTGCAGAATTTTCACTTTTTAAATTTCTATTTGTTTTAATATGGAAATAAATTGCGAATACGGTCCAAGTAATAAATGCCCACGTTTCCTTTGGGTCCCAATTCCAATATGATCCCCATGCTTCATTAGCCCATACTGCTCCGGAAAGGATACCTACGGTTAAAAAGAGAAATCCTAGACTAATAACACGGGAACTCCAATGATCTAATTGTTCACTTAACTGGGACCTATAATAATTACTAAGAGAAACGAGATACGGGCGTTGTAAAATATTGTTTTCTTCATTCATGTATCGGATCTTCCCGCAGAATAAAGACTCGGTTAATAAAAGTTTTCTTTTACCAAAAAGACTTATATTGTTTTGAAATGTAATGACTAAAAGGGCTACTGATAATAATGATCCACATAAAAGGGCTGCATAGGCCAATATCATCATACTTACATGCATCATTAACCACTGGGATTGGAGAGCGGGTACTAATATTGTGGGTTGCTTCATTTGAGCTAAAAAGCCCGAAGTAGCAAAGCCTTGGCTAAAAATAGCACCGGGCGCTGTTATTGCACTTAATTTTTTTTTTTCTTTTTTAAAATAAGGAATCATATGAATAATATAAAAACTCCACGAAAGGAAGATTAATGATTCATATAAATCACTTAACGGGAAATGCCCCGAATAAATCCAACGAATGCTTAATAATCCTGTTATACAGGAAAAAGTAAGTATCATACCCTTTTCTAATGAATCATCGAGTTCTACTATTTCGTTGACTACTAAAGTTATTAAATGAATTGTAATTACAATTGAAACGATCGAAAAGGAAATATGGTTGAAAAGGTGCTCTAAAGTCAAAAATATCATAAGAATATATATATATATAAAGAAAAGAGATCCCTCAATTACAAATCATGAACATAGAAATTAAGAATGAAATTCATCTCATTGTGATTATTATTAATTCTAGGACTATTAGATAGATTCTTTATTTAGAATTTGTAAAAAGCTGTGCCGCTACTCGGACTCGAACCGAGATGCTCTAGCACTGCTTCCTAAGAGCAGCGTGTCTACCAATTTCACCATAGCGGCTTGTTTGAAATCATAATAGCCTATTTATCTTTAATCGTCGAGATTGAAAGAGTCAAATCAATGGCGCTATTTTTCTTTTTAGAAAACAAAATCTGTTTATCTTATTTAAAAAATATGAAATAATCAAAAGGATTTGTCTTATTAATGAAAAAAAAACTTATAATTTAGTAAGTAAAGATTTTTAAAAAGAAAAAAAGAGATATAGAACAATTCAGAGACATAATGAGTCGGGGAAGGAACGGTTTTAATAGAATCCATTCTATTTTCTATTAAGGATCCCTTTTTGACTAAAGATTTTTTATTTGCTCTTCCATCGATAGAAAAATATTTTAATTTTTTATTGGGACCAGCCTGTTGATGGGGATTCTTACTTTCCCCATCTCAGAAATGATAAAAAAAAAAAAAAAGATTACTGAATACAAAGCATTAATTCTATATTTTAAATTGAAATGATTGATTTTTTTCGTTTTTTTTTATGAATATAAATGCTAAGGGAAATTTTGTAGAAGTTTTTTTGAGTCAAATTTAGTCAAATTATTCTAACATTTGATTACTTATTTTTCGTATAAAAAAACTTTTTGAATTCCCGGTAGAAAGAGATTTCGCTAATGAAAAAGCTTTTAATGCTGCCGAATACCCTTTTCTTTTCCAAATATTTTGACGAATACGCTTTTTGGAAATTGAAGTACGCTTTTTTGGAACTGCCATTCAAAAATGAATAGGTTATTCATTGTTATAGTTGGATGTGAAAGACATCTATTATTCAAAGTAAAGGAATCTTTCTGTCTTATTTTTTATTTAGTTATAGATCCTTTTCTATTCTAAGTTTTTTTAGAAACTCTCTCAAAAACGAGAAATATATATAAATTGCATATCATAATATCAGATTATGAGAGACTCTCATTTTCTTATTCAAATTTCTATTTATAGAATATGATGTACCATAAAAAAGAAAATCAAGAAACAAATTTTAGACTTAGATTTCTGTCTATTTTTGTTATATGACTTTGTCTTTTATTGTATTTAATATTTTATTTACATGTCATGTAATAAACACGTTGAAGGGTTTAAATTTAGAAGAGTTAAGCTACTCTATACCTAATTAATACCTAATTACCTAGTGGAAAAACTTGACTCTTTTTAACAAATACATCGTATTTTTTTTATTTTATGTTATGTAAAGTCGAAAGTAAAGTCTTGCCTAGCGTAGAAAAAGAAAAATATGCTTTATTCGAATATAAGACAATCAACCAAAGAATTTTGCAGATAACTAAAAACTGCTTACGAATATAAAAATGAAAAAAATTCCTCATTTTGACTTAAATTAGGTTATGAATTTTAGTAGATCTTGTGATTCATATCAGTATCAGACTTACGTACTTTTTGTTTGGTCTAATTTTTTATAATTTTTCTATCTATGGGTTTATCAAAATAATAATGATTAAAGTATAAATTTTTTAGATTTTCTCTATTCATAGGTTTAAATAGTTTAATTAATAACTTAATTATTTACTTTAACTAATAACTATTTGGTCATTTGACCAATTAGAACTTCTTGAGTTGAATATTAAGAAAATGCTTATTCTAAGAATTTCGAATAGAAAGAAAATTCTATTATTGCATATCTTAATTTTTTTTATTGATCTCTTGCGAAAGAGGTAAGAGCCGGTGAATCGAAAATCAAATTTTATTTTTTATGGAACATATATACCAATATGCATGGATCATACCTTTTATTCCACTTATGGTTCCTTTGTTAATCGGAGCTGGACTTCTTCTTTTTCCGAAGACAACAAAAAATCTTCGTCGTATGTGGGCTTTTCCTAGTATTTCGTTGTTAAGTATAGTTATGCTTTTTTCAATTAAATTGTCTATTCAGCAAATAAATAGTAGTTCTATCTATCAATCTGTATGGTCTTGGACCATCAATAATGATTTTTCTTTAGAGTTCGGTTACTTGATTGATCCACTTACTTCTATTATGTCAATGTTAATAACTACTGTTGGTATTCTAGTTCTTATTTATAGTGACAATTATATGGCTCATGATCAAGGATATTTGAGATTTTTTGCTTATTTGAGTTTTTTCAATACTTCTATGCTTGGCTTAGTTACTAGTTCGAATTTAATACAAATTTATATTTTTTGGGAATTAGTTGGAATGTGTTCGTATCTCTTAATAGGTTTTTGGTTTACCCGACCTGTTGCAGCAAATGCTTGTCAAAAAGCGTTTGTGACTAATCGTGTAGGGGATTTTGGTTTATTATTAGGAATTTTAGGTCTTTATTGGCTAACAGGCAGTTTCGAATTTCGAGATTTGTTCGAAATATTCAATACCTTGATTTATACTAATGGAGGCCAATTTTTAGTCGGAACTGTATGTACTTTCTTATTATTTGCTGGCGCAGTTGCCAAATCTGCCCAATTCCCCCTTCATGTATGGTTACCTGATGCTATGGAGGGGCCTACTCCTATTTCGGCTCTTATACATGCTGCTACTATGGTAGCTGCGGGGATTTTTCTTGTCGCTCGGCTTTTTCCTCTTTTGATAGTCATCCCCCCCATACTAAATATAATCGCTTTAATAGGTATAATAACAGTACTTTTAGGAGCTACTTTAGCTCTTGCCCAAAAAGACATTAAGAGAGGTTTAGCTTATTCTACAATGTCTCAATTGGGGTATATGATGTTAGCTTTAGGTATGGGGTCTTATCGAGCTGCTTTATTTCATTTGATTACTCATGCTTACTCAAAAGCATTATTGTTTTTAGGATCGGGATCCATTATTCATTCTATGGAAGCTGTTGTTGGGTATTCTCCAGATAAAAGCCAGAATATGGTTTTTATGGGGGGTTTAAAAAAACACGTGCCAATCACAAAAACTTCTTTTTTAGTAGGTACACTTTCTCTTTCTGGTATTCCACCTCTTGCTTGTTTTTGGTCCAAAGATGAAATTCTTAATGATACTTGGTTGTATTCACCAACTTTCGCAATCATATCCTGCGCTACAGCAGGATTAACTGCATTTTATATGTTTCGCATCTATTTACTTACGTTTGAGGGTCATTTAAACGTTCATTTGCAAAATTACAATGGAAAAAAAAGTAGTTCATTCTATTCAATATCCTTATGGGGTCAAGACGAACGACTGAAACCTATTAACAAAATTTTTCGTTTATTAACTTTGTTACCAATAAAAAATAACGAAAGTTTTTCTAAGAATCCATACGTAAATATAAAAAAAACGATGCGATACTTTCTTATTATTAATAATTGTGACAATAATAAAATTGAGCCATATCCTTGCGAATCGGGTAATACTATGTTATTCCCTCTACTTGTATTGATTTTTTTTACTTTGTTCATTGGAGTCATAGGAATTCCTTTCAATCAAGAAGGCATAGATTTGGATATATTGTCCAAATGGTTAATCCCGTCTGTAAATATTTTACATCCAAAATTGAATAATCAAAATAATTTTGATTGGTCTGAATTTGTGGCAAATGCACCCCTTTCGATTAGTATAGCTTATTTTGGAATACTTATAGCGTCTTTTTTATATAAACCCATTTATTCATCCTTACAAAATTTTTCCTTAATTAATTTTTTTGCCAAAAGGCATCCAAAGATGTTTTTTTTCGACAAAATTCAAAATGTAATATATGATTGGGCCCATCATCGTGGTTACATAGATGCTTTTTATACAACATACGTAATTCGAAGTATAAGAGGATTGTCCGAACTAGTTAATTTTTTTGACAGACGAGTAATTGATGGAATTCCAAATGGATTGGGTGTGACAAGTTTTTTTGTAGGAGAAGGCCTCAAATATGTAGGTGGGGGGCGCATTTCTTCTTATCTTTTTTTGTATTTATTCTATGCGTCAATTTTTTTATTAATTTACTCTTTTTATTTTACGAATATGAATTTTACTGATCAGTAATAATAATGCGAGGTATTTTGATCTGGTCTACACAATAATCAATCCGAATTTCCTTATTGATTCATTTTATGATCTAATTGATACGTCATTGAATTAGTATTCATGTATCAAAAAAGGATGTAAGACAAGGCATGTGCGCAGCTATTTATCCACCCGATATATATGGTAGGAGAAGACAATTGTATCATCAATCAATTTTCAATCGTGGATACATATGTATCCTTAACATACTGAAACGACTACCATTATTAGTATCAAACCAATAGCGATTCATACAAGCTAAATCTTCTAATCGATAATTGGGCCAAAGGAAGAATTTTAATTTAATTAATTTCATTTTATCTCTATCAAGATCTTTGCTTTCATCCAAAAATTGACCACAGGTTTTTACCTTGTTCCCATTGCAAAATACTGCATTTTTATCCACACAATTACTATTCCTTGAATTGAAACAACTTAGAATTCTCAATTCTCTACGCCGTCTAGACGATAAAATATTTTCAGGAACAAGCAAATCATAATGATTTTTGTTTCTATTTTTCGTCATCATTTGATGTCTTGCAATCGATTCCTCAAAATGATTCTTATCCATATTTTCTCTGTATCTTTTTTGATTCTTTTTTTGTTTAATCTCATGAACCAAAGAAATCCTTATGGTTTGATACATAATAAATTCTACATTATGTTTTACAGGTATACGAACTGGTTCGATAATAAATATTCCCTCTTTTAGGATTTTTGAAAGATTCAAATCCCGGATTAGCATTGGATCCAGAGTTAACTCCTCCTTCTTAATAAAGCCGAAACCAAACTTTGTTGTCATTCTGCTTTCCTTTTCCCATTCAAGTACGGACAGCGCATAATCGAATAATTCCATAGTAAAAGGGCTCAGCAGCCATTTCAGTTGCAAAGCAAAAGATCCTTTCATGAACGCATCTAAGTCTATTTCCCAAGTCCAAATGCTTTTGGGTTGATTTTTCGTTCTACCCATTTTCATATCTGATTTCGTATAAAGTTCTTCCATATATTTTTGTTGGTTTGAGAGAACAGATTCAGGGTTCCCTCGGTTTTGGGCATCTGATGCGAGATCTCTTTGACCTATGGTTTTTTTTTCTTTTTCATTTGATAGTATAAGATCCCCTTTTTTCTTTTTAGTGATATTTTGATTTTGACTAACATCTTCATTAAAATGAAAAATAAGTGAATGAATTGGTATAAACCCGGGTTTCATTTTATATACATTAAAAAATAACTCAAATTGTGGGAATAACCAAGGTATCGGCTTCGATACAGGACGGTTTAGTCTTTCTTCATTCATTCCCATCCAATCAAAAAAAGAAAAGAAACCCTTTTGATTGGATGGGTTGATTTCTTTATCTTTATTAATTTTGAGATAAAAAAGACCTTTCGTATCAAAAAATTTTCTATCTGGATTTTTTATATACATAAAATAATCTTTTCTTATAAAATTCGTAATAGGGATACTCCCCCCCATATCAACAAATTTCGGTTTATGTATGTTGTAATTATATGAGTCCTTCTTATCTTCATAATAAATCGATTGATATGCTAAAAGATCATATCTATACATTTTTTGAAAATGATCATTTTTATTTAGCAATAACGAAACCTTTTCCTCTCTTTCAGATGAATCCCGTTTGATTAAATTTTGATTTTCAACCCTACAATGTTGATTGACTCTATTTCGCCATTTTTGCGGTACTAATTTAGACCATTTTAGCTCAGATAAATCGTATGGATAATGACTCTTTAACCAATTTTTCCATTGATTCATTCCAGAATTCTGAAGTTTCTTATGCTTTAATTCGGAAGAAATTATTCCTTGTCTTCGAAAAGAATCTTTTATTTCATTTTTAAGAAATAAAGATGCTCCGTCATATTGAAGGACAGATCTTAACTTATACAAGTTAATAACCTGGGTTTGTGATAATTTGTAAAATACATAGGCCTGTGACACGAGGGATAATTTAAAAGAAACCTCCGACTTCGTCTGAATCTTATGACGAATACGAGAAGGTGAAAGTTTTTTTTGTATAGTTGAAATACGCTCAATTATCTTTTTCTCTTTTGTATCAAAAATATATATATTTTTGAATTTACGAAAAAGTTTTATAATGATCATGGGCCTATAAAGACTATTAGTAAGACGATTAATGATATATGGAAAGCTCTCTAGAACGATATCCGTGTATATCCTTTCCACGATCCATTTTAAAAAAGAATGTGATTTACGGATTAATCGATCATTTCTTCTTTTGAATATCTGAAAAATATTTTTTAGTGATGCTAATTTTTGAGCACCATAACTTGTTTTGTTAGGACTCATATTTATTTTTAGAGTTCGAAATCCATTTTTCTTGTCTTTTGTAATTCTTTCTATTTGATTTCTGATTGTGCTTGTTCTATCAGTCAGATCTTTCATTTGTATTTCTGTCAGTGAATAATTTGTCCAATCCATAGATCGGGTTTGAATGGATGATTCATGAATAATCTGATTCTTTTTTATAGAATCTTTTTTTATTTCACTCGAATCCTCTCTCAATTTTTTTGGTTCTTTTTGGACCTTTAGAAACAAAAATTTTGTTCTTTCTTTGAAACTTTTTAGAACCCAAAAACTCCATTTTATAATTGCTTTTTGGAGTTTTTTCAAAGGGGGTCCAAAATAATAACAAAACAAAATACCAAGTCCTACGAGAGGAGAACCAAAAGGACGGTCAGTTTCCAGTCCCCAAATCGTTAAAAAAGCAGCAGGACTTTCCTGCTTTGGATTTGGATCCCTGCGAGAAGGTCGTATCTTAGATCGGTGCCAAGGTTTCAGACGGAAAGGAAATCGTATCATTATTTGTATACCCTCTGTAGCCCAGTTTTGAGGAAAAATTCCGTTTCTTCCTGGTTCTAGTACTGGCATACCATTATAGGTGCATATAACATACACTTCTCTATTCATCTCCCTTATATCCTGCCCCCACTCGGACTCTTGGCGTAATAAGAAACGGACAATATTTTTAGCTAGTATCAATGAAGGTAATACAATAGATTGTCTAAGCCTCGACTGAATTAGTAAAATAAAAGCTCTTATTCCATGAGCATAAATAAGGATATCATAGAGGTCTGATATTTTTTCTCGTGTCCTTTCTATTCGTTCCATTTCCGTCTGCCCGTCCCGCCCCTCTTCCATTTCATTGACTTCTTTGTGAATTTCTTCGTAGCTTTTGTTTTCCTCCATGTACATTTTTTTTTTTTTTTTCAACCTCTTTATTCTTTTTGCTACGCTTCCTTTTATACCCTTTCTAAAAATGTCTTGTATTAGGTCGGAAATCTCAATTACTGATAATATGGATGGTTCGAAAAGAACATCCCAAGAAAATCCTACTCTGTCGAAAAAAAGTGGGGAATACGGATATAAGGGAAACATTTTCCCCGTAAGGGTTTTACGTCTTTGAACACGCATAGAACCTGTGATTATGTCTCGACGAAAATCCGCTTCATAGGGATAATCTATCATATCCACTTCTTCTATTTCATCAGGCTTCGTCATAGTTTTGATACTAGGGTCGGCATTCTCTGGACCCTGCGTAAAAAGAACTATACGTTTCGCTTTCCTCGAGCGAATTTGATGATCTACTATCCACTCTTCCCCCTCTTCCGTTGTTGCAGTTTTTCCGAGTTGTTCTACCTCGCTGAATAATTTGTATGACCATCGGGGGACTTTTTTATTTATTCCAATCGATTTTTTTCGAGTTGTTTTTTCCATGGGAGGAATTATAACTGTATCGCATATTGTTTGAATGATG